ATAATCCATATTTATAGCAATGAAATCCTATTGTTCCTACCCTGAGTGAAGTGATAAATGACTGATTACAAATATCTATGATCTATAATACTATTTCTTCTCTATAAAGGACCAGAGATGCCTTGCTTACGTATCATTGGGAAGTGCATTAACATAAATACGGCAGTAAGTAGAGGTAATACAAAAGTGTGTAAACTATAAAAACGAGTCAGGGTGGATTGTCCTACACTAGCACTTCCGCGCAATAACTCTACCAAAGGCGATCCTATTACAGGAATAGCTTCCGGTACGCCTGTTACAATTTTGACTGCCCAATAACCAATTTGGTCCCGGGGTAAGGAATAACCAGTCACGCCAAAAGATGCGGTCAATACAGCTAAAACTACACCTGTAACCCAAGTCAATTCACGAGGTTTTTTAAAGCCACCGGTGAGATACACACGAAATACGTGCAGGATCATCATTAGCACCATCATACTTGCGGACCATCGATGAACTGATCGGATTAACCAACCAAAGTTAGCTTCAGTCATTATATATTGAACGGAAGCAAAAGCCTCAGTAACCGTTGGGCGATAGTAAAAAGTCATAGCAAATCCCGTAGCTACTTGTACTAAAAAACAAGTAAGTGTAATTCCGCCTAAACAATAAAATATGTTCACATGGGGAGGGACATATTTACTAGTTATATCATCTGCAATCGCCTGAATCTCAAGACGTTCTTCGAACCAATCATATACTTTATTGAGATAGGTAAATCCAGGGAACTCCCCCTCTGAGAACCGTATATGAGAATTTCATTTCGTACGGCTCAAACAAAAACCACCCAAATACTGGCTAGAATGGATATGTGTAATAAAAAGTTTGAAACTTATTTATCTTTCCTCCTATGATTCACTCTTTCTTTTTCTCTAAAGATACGAAAGAATAAAAATCTGAAAGCTCTTCTTTGTGGTTATAATGCTAAAAAATATCAAGTTGGCTCATTCGTCTTTATGTTGATTGTTACAGGCCTCTTGAATCCTCTATTTACCTATTTTTTTTTATTTTCTTTTATTTGTTATTCTTGTTATTCTTATTTGTGTGTAACGCGGTTGTACTTCTGTTTTCTTTATTATTGATAGGAATTCTCTTGTTAAGACCCTATGAATCGATTAAAACCTCAGATTCATACTACAACCACGATGATTCAAGAAAACCTTCAAACTAAGTCCAAAAATTCCCTGAGTAAGAATCGTTGGATCATCACTTATTCAATGAATAGATATACTGAATAAAAATTTAAAGAAAGGTTTGTCCCTTAATTAAAATAAGCATAAACGGGAAAAAGAATAAAAATCTGTCGATTTATCACTTCTAACCCCCTTTTTTAACTATTTGGGGGTTAACTCTTTTTTTTTGGAGTCCGGCCCGCGAGGTCTTAATATAAAATATGAATCATAGTTAGAATAGTTTGTAATCTATTTCCTATATTCCGCGCGTTCCGGATACTAGAATGAATATCCGACGAGGTAAAACCATCTGTATCAAGATGACAGAACCACTCTCTGTAGTATCCATAGGATCAATTATAACAAGTCACACACTCATATTCCGGAAATACAGAAACAAAGAAATTCCACGGTCGAACTACCCAAAAATAGAATGGGCTAAAAACGACCTAAATGATTCACTTTGTAGTGAAAAGCGATTTAGTAGTTCTTGTGAATCTAATTCATTGAAATTCCATCCAGTAAAATGGAAGAATTATAAATCTCCAAAATAATAGATAGGAATATCGCAAATAGAGCCATTGCAATACCCATCAAAGGAGTAGTTCCCCAACCTGGAGCTACTTTACCATATTCCGAATTCAGTGGTTTCAATAAATCCCCTACAATGGTTCGTCTTGGACCAGATCTAGAACTATTCTCAACGGTTTGTGTAGCCATAAATCCTATTTTGTATTCAGTGAGAGCCGTTGACTTTGTATACCATTATATTGTAAATAAATGATCTTAGCATAGATCCATTGTGGTCTTAAAATTATATAATAATGGAAACAGCAACCTTAGTTGCCATCTCTATATCTGGTTTACTTGTAAGTTTTACTGGGTACGCCTTATATACTGCTTTTGGGCAACCCTCTCAACAACTAAGAGATCCATTCGAGGAACACGGAGACTAGTTGAAGTAATGAGCCTCCCAATATTGGGAGGCTCATTACTTCAATCGAGATAATAAAAAATCATTTCATCTTTTTAGTTGGAACTTTAGGTGGTTCCCGAAAAAAGATGGCGAAAAATATTATTCCCAGAGTCGAGACTAAGAGGAATGTATAAACCAATGCTTCCATAGATTCAATTGTGGTTTACAATTATAGCTTCCATGCCTGTTTATTTTGGGTCGTCTCCCGGATAACTAAAGAGAAAGAGTCAAAGAAAGGGCAAAGGCAGCGATTCAAATCAAGATTTATCCGGCTCCCTGTCTATGTTAAATCACAAAAATAAAAGTAAGAAATCAATCTTGTATCAGACTACTTGTCGTCTTGTAGTCGGATCCCCAAGTTTTTGGAATGTTCCAAATTCTACTTGAGCATCCAAATCTGGGTCAATACCGGCAAAAACATCTCGGAACAAGGTTCTAGCGCCATGCCAAATATGTCCGAAGAAGAAGAGCAGAGCAAATGAAGCATGGCCAAAAGTAAACCAACCCCTTGGACTGCTACGAAAAACACCATCGGATTTCAAAGTAGCACGATCTAATTCAAAAATTTCGCCCAATTGAGCGCGTCGAGCATATTTTTTCACAGTAGCAGGATCACTATAACTGACTCCATTCAGTTCGCCACCATAGAACTCCACAGTTACACCTACTTGTTCGACACTATACTTCGACTCTGCCCTTCGAAACGGAACATCGGCTCTAACAATACCGTCTCCGTCTACCAAAACAACCGGAAATGTTTCAAAAAAAGTGGGCATACGACGTACAAAAAGTTCACGCCCTTCCTTATCTCTAAAGATAGGGTGTCCTAACCACCCAACAGCTATTCCATCCCCGTTGTCCATTGAGCCCGCTCTGAATAATCCCCCCTTTGCCGGATTATTACCGATGTAATCATAAAAAGCCAATTTTTCAGGAATTTTAGACCAAGCCTCTGATAAACTTTGATTTTCGGCTATCCCAGCGCTAACTCTTCGATATATTTCTTGCTGGAAGTATCCCTGATCCCATTGATAACGAGTGGGACCAAATAATTCAATCGGGGTAGTTGCTGAACCATACCACATAGTTCCAGCAACAACAAAAGCGGCAAAAAAGACAGCAGCGATACTGCTGGAAAGGACGGTTTCAATATTTCCCATGCGTAATCCTTTGTATAGACGTTGGGGCGGACGGACACTAAGATGGAATAGGCCGGCTAATATGCCCAATGTCCCTGCTGCAATATGATGAGAGGCTATTCCTCCCGGAACAAAAGGATCAAAACCTTCCACACCCCACGCTGGATTTACGGATTGTACCCTTCCGGTTAGTCCATAAGGATCGGACACCCATATTCCAGGACCATACAACCCCGTTACATGAAATGCGCCAAACCCAAAACAAGCCAACCCTGAAAGAAATAAATGAATTCCAAAAATCTTAGGTAAATCTAAAGAAGGTTTTCCTGTACGTTCATCAGAAAATATTTCTAGATCCCAGTACACCCAATGCCAAATAGCTGCCAAAAAGCATAAGCCAGAAAACACAATATGTGCCCCGGCCACACCTTCGTAACTCCAAATACCCGGATTCGTTATAGTACCTCCTGTGATACTCCAACCGCCCCATGAATTGGTTATTCCTAAACGAGTCATGAAGGGTATAACAAACATACCCTGTCTCCACATTGGATCAAGAACGGGGTCAGAGGGATCAAAAACCGCTAGTTCGTATAGAGCCATCGAACCGGCCCAACCAGCAACTAGAGCTGTATGCATTATATGAACAGAAATCAAACGACCCGGATCATTCAATACGACGGTATGAACACGATACCAAGGCAAACCCATGGAAATACCCCTTTAATCAACGAATAATAGACACTATGTAACTTTATTGCATTGTAAAAAGTAAAAAAACTATGCTCTGGACCCACTCTTTCGGTAGATTTTCTCGAGGAAAGAATTAATATTTGTTCTATTCTTTTAGTAATAATAATAATAGATAGTAATAATAGACGAATTCCATTTGTAGGAACAAAAATAAGCAGATCTATTCTATACCCGATAAGTACCAATACGCAATGGTAGAGGGGATTGATCCCACTTTAATTTTCTCTGAGTGAAGACATACCCATTTGTTCATATCATTCCAAAGACCCATTCGTTTCGTAAAAATTTTCCTTTAGTCATAATCATTCGGTTTTCTTTTTTTATGTTATTGTTATGAACTTATTCAATTTATGGATAAACTATGATAAAGGCTAATCTTATTAAGACAATAAACCCGTTGTTACGCTTCCACATCAAAGTAAGATATAGTACTTAATTTTTTTTCTTTCATTTTATGCCTATTGGTGTTCCAAAAGTACCTTTTCGAAGTCCTGGAGAGGAAGATGCATCGTGGGTTGACATATAGTGCGACTTGTCAGATATATTGGGTCACATGGAATTTCCCCATTCTCTCCCCTGATCGAGATATCCCCTCTTTCGCCCAAAAAAGATTGATTGAATTATCAAAAGTTTGGAGCGTGAAATACAATTTAATCCTATTTATTTTTTGTAGGGGTATCAGATTAATATTATCAATTAGAATAATTTATGGTTGGCTCGACTGGACCAAAAAAATGAAGTATCCAGGCTCCGTTTAGAAAAAACCCAATTGGTAATATATCTAAGATTACTACTTTTATAATATTCTATTTATAAACAGGAGCGATCTCAAACTGTTTAATCAATCGAGTAATATAATGAATACATTTAATATAATGAATACATTGAATATTTAGTGGAAGACATGAAATAAATGAAATTGAAAAATAAAAAAAGCCATAGCAAAAAGACGTGGTATTGGGACATTTGCCCTATATGTGCAAATAAAAATCGGGCCTATCTTTACTCGGAGTAGAGCATAAACCTAAAAAAATTGAAAAAGCCCATTCAGGAACAAGAAAATGGCATCGTTATTTGGATTCGATCTCGATGAAACAATACATCAATGAGAAGTTCATTCGATAAGTTTAGTAAATTATTTATATATATATATTATTTATATATAGGTAAAGTAGATAGGCCAAAACAAATCCTTCTTGAAAAATGGAAGAAAAAAAGCCCTTTGTTAGAAGGAGCCCCCTATGAAAATAAAAAAGAATGAGGGCTGCAATCTACACATTGATTCTTTTTTTTTGCGCGATTTTTGGTAAACCGTATGCATCAAAAGGTGCGCGTACGGTTCCTAAGGATACAATTATATCCTAATCAACCGACTTTATCGAGCAAGATTACTTTTTTTAGGCCAAGAGGTTGATAGCGATCTCTCGAATCAAATTATTGGTCTTATGGTATATCTCAGTCTAGAGGATGATAGCAAAGATCTGTATTTGTTTATAAACTCTCCCGGGGGGTGGGTAATACCCGGAGTAGCTATTTATGATACTATGCAATTTGTACAACCAGATGTACAGACAATATGCATGGGATTGGCCGCTTCAATAGGATCTTTTCTTCTGGTCGGAGGAGAAATTACCAAACGTCTAGCATTCCCTCATGCTCGGCGCCAATGAATTTTGTATTTGAGAGAAAAAAGAAGACTATGCCTTCGCCATATGAAATATGACTATTAAGTAATAATAGCATGGCATTTTGAATTCGATATGAGAAACCTTTTTTTTTTTATTTTTGTTTTTTTTTTTTTCAAAAATCAATCATTAGATTATATATCGAACGAATAGTATGAGATAAAGGGCATTTCCGATTTTATCTGATTTATCGGAAGCCTATTGCAGCGTCACAAACTTTTTTGTTTTCACACCAGAGGTATAATAACAATATTTATCTTAGGAAAGAATACAAAAAAAAGAAACTTTGGGATTGCTTAATAACAAACTAAATAAATATATAAAGCAACGGAACCATCATAGTATGTTTTAACTACTCCAAAATAAAATGAAGGATGGTTATTGGATTATTTACCGATCGGGGTCTGATAGGCCCTATATTTGAATATTTGAATTTGATTTTATACTTCTTCAATGGAATGGAGGTTATAAAGTAAATTCCATTGTATAGCCGTATGCAATGCGCAAAAGATGCCTGTACGGTTGTTCAATTCTATCTTTTGGTTTTCATATCATTACTCGTTATTTAATTTATTCTCTTTGATTTCTCTTCGAGATAGAAGAACCATTTATTAGGTTATATAATCAGGGTAATGATCCATCAACCTGCTAGTTCTTTTTATGAGGCACCCGCAGGAGAATTTATCCTGGAAGCGGAAGAAATGATGAAGCTGCGCGAAACCATTACAAGGGTTTATGTACAAAGAACAGGCACACCTCTATGGGTTGTATCCGAAGACATGGAAAGAGATGTTTTTATGTCAGCAACAGAAGCCCAAGCTCATGGAATTGTTGATCATGTAGGGGTAGAATAAAAAATAACAGGGATTTCGCGCAAATACAAATACGCCATTTGAAATTTTATCTTCTTACTGGGTTTGATAGAGTATTCTATTAATTAATTTATTACTATAGAAGTAATTCCTAATCGGCCGGTTAGGATCGATCTAAACCAGCTCATTATGTATACGAGTAAACATGCCAACTATTAAACAACTTATTAGAAAGACGAGACAGCCAATCAGAAATGTTACGAAATCCCCCGCCCTTGGGGGATGCCCTCAGCGACGAGGAACATGTACTAGGGTGTATGTGTGACTCGTTCAGAGCATGGACTGGGGCAAAAGAAAAGAACCCATTTTTCCAGTATCAGTGATCAGTAACAGTAAATAAGATAAAATAAAACGGAAGAACTCCATTCACTATCTAAAAAGTATCTATCATACCCTTCTATTGTGTATCAAAATTTATGGTTTCTAGTGGTGTAAATCCAATCGTCTCCATTTTCAATTTAAGATGAGAAAGAATTTCCCATTGGTAGCAAATGTTTATCCATTAAGCGGGGGGAATCCCATTTAAAGGCAAGAAAGATTACGCCCTTACTCTTTCAACAACGGACTAAGAGGGTCAGCTACACAGTTAATCTTCATAATTAAATACCGTTACTGTATAAGTGGATCTCGTTGTGAAAGACGGATTACTGAATAATTCATGGGTAGAGCCAAAGAGTGTGAACTGTACAAGTTAACAATAGCATTGATTAAATGAAAGAAAAGAAGGGGCTCCGGTGTATAGAAGGGATCTCGCCGTTTAAGAAGTAACCATAGAAACGATGGAACCCACTATTTTTTTTTATTCATTTCTATTTTATATTTACTACTTTTTGTTTTTATTTAATATTAATATGCTTTTTTTAATATCTAGTATCAATATCAATATTATTTCTTATTTCGAGGTAAAATGCCTATAAAAAAAAAGAAAAAATCGTGGGCGGGAAGGTTATAGTAGCAAAAGCCGTTGGAGTTTTTATTTTATACATTGGAAGGATCCGTTTTGTTATTAACAAACTAGTAAAGGGGAAGGGAATAACTGAAAGAAAAGAAATCAATTAGTTATTTATCAAAGTTTCATTTATTCAATGACCAGAATTAAACGAGGATGTATAGCTCGGAGACGTAGAACAAAAATTCGTTTATTTGCATCAAGCTTTCGAGGGGCTCATTCAAGACTTACTCGAACTATTACTCAACAGAAAATAAGAGCTTTGTTTTCGGCTTATCGGGATAGAGGTAGGCAAAAGAGATATTTTCGCCGTTTGTGGATCACTCGGATAAATGCAGCAATTCGAGGGAATTTAGTATACTATAGTTATAATATTTTCATACACAATCTGTACAAGAAGCAGTTGCTTCTTAATCGTAAAATACTTGCGCAAATAGCTATATTAAATAGAAATTGTCTTTCTATGATTTCCACTGAGATTATAAAATAAGTAGATTGGAAGGACTCCATAGGAATGTTTTAAATTTTAATGGAGTGCGCTGTAAAATTAACTCCGGGAAGGTAGAATAGAAATTAGTATGATAAAATATAATCAAATAATATGATAAAGTCGTCAAAATGAACAAACAAGACGTTCAATAAAAAAAGATTTATTCTTTTTCCCCGATCCTTTTTTTCTTATGACACGACACTCACATCTTAATTCGCGAATTTTTCGAACAAAACATCAATCCGCCTTTGAGTTCGTATTGGAATTTTGATTCAAGTGAAGAGTAAGCCTATCCCCCTTTTTGATTCTAAGACCCGCGGTTCTAGCAGCCGACTCACCTCTTTCAAATTGTTTCTCATTATTAAGAAAGGGTAACAAAGATAAAATACGAGCTTGCTTGATAGCAATAGTAATTAATCGTTGTTGTTTTAAGTTTAATCTATTCACCCGTCTAGATAATATCTTTCCTTGTTCACTAATAAATCGACTAATTAAACTCATGTTTCTATAATCAATTCGATCCCCCGACCCAATCGGGGGCAAACGCCTACGAAAAGATCGCTTGGATTTAAAATAGAGTCGCTTGGATTTATCCATGATTTGTTTATTCCTTATCCCGAAAATCCTAATTTTGTCGGGGATTTCTTTTTGGTTTGTTTATCTTTAAATATATGTTATATATAATATATGGTATATGACATTTGTCATCTTCCTTGGAAGGATGACATACAATACATACGTGTAATCGGTTCCATCTATTTCTTTATCTCCCCATGAATTGTATATTTGTAACAAAAGGGACAGAATTTTCTCAATTCCAATCGACTAGGCGTATTGTGTCGATTCTTTTGAGTAATATATCTGGAAATACCAACCCTCTTTGATTCCTTATTAGCATCATTTCGAACAGCACAATTGGTACATTCCAAAATAACTGTTACTCGAACATCTTTCCCCTTGGCCATGAACCCCCTTTGAATTTTTGATTCACTCAACTATTCTATTTTGCGATCCAAAGAGAAAAAAGGAACGAAAAAAAAAAATAGAAGTTGCTAACTCGAAATAAAATTATGAAAAATTTCGTTGCAATCAAGATAGTAATAATAAGTAATACAATGATTTCTAACTACATTTCTAATCCCAATATAGCGTTTCGTCTTTCATTTAAGTATTTTGTATGATATTGTTGACCTATCCATCAATTTCCATTTCCGTTCTCATTCTCTTTTTAATTATTTTAATTTAAATAATTTAAATTAAAAATTTTATTTTAATTCGAGCCTCGGGCCTGAGGCCCGAGTTCCGAGTTTCACTGAATTTGAATCCACTTTTATTCTTTCTCTTTTCGAACTTATTCGAATTTTAAAAATTCTAAAATTAAAAGATGGGAAGGGGAGGGATTAGTCACAGAGATTTTATTAAATCCCTAATCTTCTTCACCACTTCCCATGTTACTAACTAGAATGAAAAAAAGGGGAATATCAGCGCATCCGGAAATAAACGATTGATCTCTATCAATAGACCTGCTAAAAACCCGAACCATATAGTACTTACTACCGGCGCCACGGAGAGATATGTTTTTAGATCTCGCATTTTATTTTAAATCCTCCTTCTTTATTGGAATTTGTAATACATATATGATCAGACATATATGGAGTTAATGATCGCTTGTATTTGTCCGCGGAATCCCTAATTCAAATTGAAATGTACAACGATTCAGTAGAATATTCCTTTTCTTAAAAAAAACGTGCCCTTTTCTGTACCAGCATTTCCCCAAAATATTCATTTTTTTTACAGCGGGTTTCATTATACGTAACGCATATAAGTAGTTTATTATAATTAATTATTAATTAATTAATTATATGTTCTATGATATGAGATCAAAAAGAAGAAATGACAAGATAATTTTTGTATAGAAATGGAGT